AAACATCGGGAAAACAAGAAATATTTCTTGGTTTCAACCCTGCGACATAGAGGGAATAGGAAGGGAGCATATAGAAATATTTTAAAACGTATCAGCCGACCCGGTCTACGAATCTATTCGAACTATCAACGAATTCCTAGGATTTTAGGTGGAATGGGAATTGTAATTCTTTCTACTTCTCGAGGTATAATGACAGATCGAGAAGCCCGACTAGAAGGAATTGGAGGAGAAATTTTGTGTTATATATGGTAATCCTTCTGGTATCCGAATTGGATCCGTAATCCGTAACTTCCTATTTGTGAAAAAAGAGAGGAAGGGTGGATTGTCTAATATCACTCCTCCTCCATTAGTTGATACTTCAAGGGGGTTACCTGGAATGAAAGAACAAAAATTGATTCATGAGGGTTTAATTACTGAATCACTTCCCAACGGTATGTTCCGAGTTCGTTTAGATAATGAGGATCTGATTCTAGGTTATGTTTCGGGGAGGATCCGACGTAGTTTTATACGGATACTACCCGGAGATAGAGTCAAAATCGAAGTAAGTCGTTATGATTCAACCAGGGGACGTATAATTTATAGACTTCGCAACAAAGATTCGAACGATTAGAGGGCTTGTAAAACATTCCTTTCATGGGTTCGAGGTTCAAAATTTCAAGAGACTTATTTTCTTCCAAAGAGTAGATTCGAAATTAAGGTAAGGAATGAAAAATATGAAAATAAGGGCCTCCGTTCGTAAAATTTGTGAAAAATGTCAACTGATCCGTAGGCGGGGACGAATTCTAGTAATTTGTTCCAATCCGAGACATAAACAGAGGCAAGGGTAATCCTTCTAAAAAGGAACTTTCTAAAGGACCCGATGTACAAATCAAAAATCTGTTTTGACATGAAATGGATATATCCGTATATCTTTGACTCATATTTATGAGATGATAAAATATGACAAAACCTATACCAAGAATTGGTTCACGCAAGAATGGACGTATTAGTTCACGTAAGAATGGACGTAGAATACCAAAGGGAGTTATTCATGTTCAAGCGAGTTTCAACAATACCATTGTGACTGTTACAGATGTACGGGGTCGGGTGGTTTCTTGGTCCTCCGCTGGTACTTCCGGATTCAGAGGAACAAGAAGAGGAACCCCATTTGCTGCTCAAACCGCAGCAGGAAATGCTATTCGTACAGTAGTGGATCAAGGTATGCAGCGAGCAGAAGTCATGATAAAGGGACCCGGTCTCGGAAGAGATGCAGCATTACGAGCCATTCGTAGAAGTGGTATACTATTAAGTTTCGTACGTGACGTAACCCCTATGCCACATAATGGATGTAGACCTCCTAAAAAAAGACGTGTGTAGAAATAAGAATTGAAAGGATTTCAAGAGAAATAAATGATTCAATCATCTGATCAAATAATATTAGTATGGTTCGAGAGGAAATAGCAGTATCCACTCGGACACTACAGTGGAAGTGTGTTGAATCAAGAGCAGACAGTAAGCGTCTTTATTATGGCCGTTTCATGTTGTCCCCGCTTATGAAAGGTCAAGCGGATACAATAGGTATCGCAATGCGAAGGGCTTTACTTGGAGAAATAGAAGGAACATGTATCACACGTGCAAAATTGGATAAGGTACCACATGAGTATTCTACAATAGTAGGTATTGAAGAATCAATACATGAAATTTTCATGAACTTGAAAGAAATTGTATTGAGAAGTAATCTGTATGGAACTCGCAACGCATCTATTTGCGTCAGGGGTCCTAGATACGTAACTGCTCAAGATATCATCTCACCACCTTCTGTGGAAATAGTTGATACTACACAGCATATAGCTAGCCTGACGGAACCGATTGATTTGTGTATTGAATTACAAATCCAAAGGGATCGAGGATATCGTATGAAAACCCCAAATAAATATCAAGATGGAAGTTATCCTATAGATGCTGTATCCATGCCTGTTCGAAATGCGAATCATAGTATTCATTCTTATGGGAATGAGAAACAAGAAATCCTTTTTCTCGAAATATGGACGAATGGAAGTTTAACTCCTAAAGAAGCACTTCACGAAGCTTCTCGTAATTTGATTGATTTATTTATTCCTTTTCTACATTCGGAGGAAGAGGGCATTCATTTAGAGGACAATCCAAACCGGTTTCATTTTCATATACCTTTTTTTACCTTTCATGATGGGTTGGCTAATACTAATATAAGGAAAAACAAAAAAGGAATTGCATTGAAATGTATTTTTATTGACCAATCAGAATTGCCTCCCAGGACCTATAATTGTCTCAAAAGGTCCAATATAAATACATTATTGGACCTTTTGATTTTGAGTAACAGTCAAGAAGATTTTATGAAAATTGAACATTTTCGTATAGAAGATGTAAAACAGATATTGGACATTCTACAGAAGCATTTCACAATTGATTCTTAGGTAAATAATTTTTGAATCCATTGGAATTCTTTCATCTTTTAGAAAATAATAAAATTCGTTTTGAATCT